ATCGAGAAATGCACGTTAAGTGCACCTATAATGGTGTTCAATTATCAGAAACAGAATTTCCCAAAGATTGGTTAACAGACGGAATTCAGATAAAGATTCTATTTCCTTTTTGTCTGAAACCTTGGCGAAGATCCAAGGTACGATCTCATCATATGGATTCAACGAAAAAAAAGAAAAAAAAAGAAAAAAAAGACAATTTTTGTTTTTTAACAGTATGGGGAATGGAAGCGGAACTTCCCTTTGGTTCTCCCCGAAAACGACCTTCTTTTTTTGAACCCATTTATAAAGAACTCGAAATAAAAATTAGAAAGGTTAAAAATAAATTTTTTCTCGTTCTAAGAGTCTTAAAAGAAAGAGGAAAACGGTCTCTACAAACTTCAAAAGAAAAAAAAAAAGGATGGGTCATCAAAATAGTTCTAGTTATAAAACGAATAATGAAAGAACTTGAAAAAGTAAACCAAATTTTATTATTTGAATTGAAGAAGGTGAAAGTATATGAACCGAATGAAAATGGAAAAGATTCCAAAATCAATAATAAAATTAACCATGAATCGACCGTTCCAATTCGATGTATGAATTGGACAAATTATTCACTCATAGAAAAAAAAAAGAAAGATCTTTCTAATAGGATAATCACAACCAGGAATCAAATAGAACAAATCACAAAAGACAAGAAAAAAATAGTTTTAACTTATGATAATAAAAGATCGGAATCACGGCAATATAGTTGGCATATATTCAAAAGAAACAATATCCGATTAATACGTAAATCGCATTATTTTATGAAATCTTTCATTGAAAAAATATACATGGATATCTTGCTATGTACCATTAACATTCCCAGAATCAATGCACAACTTTTTTTTGAATCAACAAAAAAAATTATCAATAAATCCACTTACAACAATGAAACAAATCAAGAAGGAATTGATGAAACAAATCAAAATACAATGAACTTTATTTCGACTATAAAAAAGTCGTTTTCAAATACTAATATTAGTAATAATAATTTAAATAGTTATAGTGACTTATCTTCCTTGTCACAAGCATATGTATTTTACAAATTATCACAAACCCAATCACTTAACAATAACAAGTATCACTTGAGATCTGTACTTCAAGATCACGGGACCCATCATTATCTTAGGGATAAAATCAAGGATTATTGTATAACACGAGGAATATTTGATTACAAATCAAGGCATAATAAAATTAAAAAGTCTGGAATGAATGAATGGAAAAACTGGTTAAAGGGTTATTATCAATACAATTTATCCCAGATAAAATGGTCTCGATTAGTACCGAAAAAATGGCGAAATAGAATCAATCAACGTCGTATGATTCAAAATAAAGATTCAATTAAATTGAATTCATATAAAAACGAAAAAGACCAATTAATTCATTACGTGAAAGAAGATTATTATGCAATGGATTCATTGATGACAAATCAAAAAGAAATATTTTTTAAAAAACACTACAGATATGATCTTTTATCGCATAAATATATAAATTATGGGGATAAGAAAAACTCATATATTTATGGATCAACATTACAAGTAAACGAGAACCGAGATATTCCATATCCATATAATTTCAATACACTGAAACCCGACTCATTTTATGTATTGGTAAGTACAGCTATTAGTGATTATCTGGAAGAAAGATATATTATTGATACGAATAAAAATCTGGATAGAAAATATTTTGATTGTGGAATTCTCCATTTTAGTCTTAGAAAAAATATCGATATTGAGACTTGGACCAATGCGCATATCGGTACCAAGATTAATAAAAATACTAAGACTAAAACTAATAAGTATCAAAAAAAAATGAAAAAAAAAGATATTTCGATTCATCAAGAAATCAACCCATCCAATAAAAAAAAAAACTTTTTTGATTGGATGGGAATGAATCAAGAAAGGTTATATCGTAATCGTACCATATCAAAACTAGAATCTTGGTTCTTCCCAGAATTTGTGCTACTTTTTGATACATATAAGATTAAACCATGGATTATACCAATCAAATTTCTTCTTTTAGATTTTCATAGAAATGAAAATATTTGTCAAAATAAAAACATCAACGTAAATAAAAAAAAAAATCCTCCTATATTATCTACTCAAAAAGAATATCTTGATTTAGAAAATTCCAACCAAGAAAAAAACGAACAACAGTGCCAAGAAGATCTTGGATCAGATCTACGAAAACAAAACAAAAAAAAAGATGTTGAAGAGGATTACGCGGGATCAGACATTAAAAAACGTAGAAAAAAAAAAAAATCCAAGAGCAACAAGGAAGCAGAACTGGATTTATTCCTGAAAAAATATTTCCTTTTTCAATTAAGATGGGATGACCCCTTGAGTCAAAGAATGATCAATAATATCAAGGTATATTGTCTCCTACTTAGATTGACAAATCCAAAGGAAATTGCTATATCCTCGATTCAAAGAGGAGAGATGTGTCTGGATGTAATGCTTATTCAGAAGGATCTATCTCTTACAGAATTGATAAAAAAAGGAATATTAATTATCGAACCGATTCGTCTATCTATAAAAGGGGATGGACAATTTATTATCTATCAAACCATAAGTATTTCATTGGTTGATAAGGGTAAAGACCAAATTAAAACTAATAGAAAATTCATAGTTCCCGAAAATATTCTATCTCATAGACGTCGTAGAGAATTGAGAATTCTAATTTGTTTCAATTCCTGGAATTGGGATGGTGTGGATAAAAATCCAGTATTTTGCAACGAAAACAAAATAAGAAACTGTGGGCAATTTTTGAATGAGGACAAGCATCTTAATACAGATGCAAACAGCTTTATTAAATTCAAATTGTTTCTTTGGCCCAATTACCGATTAGAAGATTTAGCTTGTATGAATCGCTATTGGTTTGATACCAATAACGGCAGTCGTTTCAGTATGTCAAGGATACATATGTATCCACGATTCAGAATCAGTTAATAGTATATTTCCTATATATCGCATGCCATATTCGATATATGGCGAAAGATGTACGTACGCATACGTTGTGTTACATTTTAGTACATGATACTGATTTAATGGCATATCAATTCAATTGGATCTAGGAATAATAAATTAACAGAATCTTTTTAGGTACAAAAAAATCATTCTCTTTAGTGAATGTGGAAATGTATTATATTTTATTCTATCCAAATCCAATTTTTCTTTCAAAAAGAAAATTGGATTTGGATAGAATAAAAAAAGTAGTATATGAATAAATCTAAACTTTTGTTTATACCAGATTAAAATGACTGACATAATCATAATATAATAATAATTATTATTTTTCCTGATCGGTAAAATCCATAAAAAAGAAAAAAGATAGAAGAATTTTTTTATGGTCAAAAATTCATTCATTTCAATTATTCCACAAGAAGAAAAAGAAGAAAACAAAGGGTCTGTTGAATTTCAAGTATTCAGTTTCACCAATAAAATACGGAGACTTACTTCGCATTTGGAATTGCACAAAAAAGATTTTTTATCGCAAAGAGGTCTACGAAAAATTCTGGGAAAACGTCAACGGCTGTTGGCTTACTTGTCAAAGAAAAATAGAGTACGTTATAAGAAATTAATTAGTCAGTTGGATATTCGAGAGCCAAAAACTCGCTAATTTGAGGATTCGTTTGAATTTTTTTGTTATTAGTTATTAGATTTTTCATTTTGATAAACCTCGTTTTGAGAAATTCATGGAATAATGAATTAGGGAAGAAAAGATATGACTGTACCGACTAGAAGAAAAGATCTCATGATAGTCAATATGGGCCCTCATCACCCATCAATGCATGGTGTTCTTAGGTTGATCGTTACTCTCGATGGTGAGGATGTTATTGACTGTGAACCCGTATTGGGCTATTTACACAGAGGGATGGAAAAAATAGCAGAAAACCGAACAATTATACAATATCTTCCTTATGTAACACGTTGGGATTATTTAGCTACTATGTTCACAGAAGCAATAACGGTAAATGCACCAGAACAATTGGGAAATGTTCAAGTACCTCAAAGGGCCAGCTATATTAGAGTAATTATGCTAGAGCTGAGTCGTATAGCTTCTCATTTGTTATGGCTTGGACCTTTTATGGCGGATATCGGGGCACAGACTCCCTTTTTCTATATTTTTAGAGAGAGAGAATTGCTATATGATCTATTCGAAGCTGCCACAGGTATGCGAATGATGCATAATTATTTCCGCATCGGAGGAGTAGCTGCTGATCTACCTCATGGCTGGATAGATAAATGTTTGGATTTCTGCGATTATTCTTTAACGGGTGTTGTTGAATATCAAAAACTTATTACGCGGAATCCTATTTTTTTGGAACGAGTTGAAGGAGTGGGCATTATTAGTGGAGAAGAGGCAATAAATTGGGGCTTATCAGGACCAATGTTACGAGCTTCTGGGATACAATGGGATCTTCGTAAAATTGATCATTATGAATGTTACAATGAATTCGATTGGGAAGTCCAATGGCAAAAAGAAGGAGATTCACTAGCTCGTTATTTAGTACGAATGGGCGAAATGAGGGAATCCATAAAAATTATTCAACAGGCTCTAGAAGGAATTCCCGGAGGACCCTATGAGAATTTAGAAATTCGGCGCTTAGATAGAGCAAAGAATCCCGAATGGAATGATTTTGAATATAGATTCATTAGTAAAAAACCTTCGCCTAATTTTGAATTGTCGAAACAAGAACTTTATGTAAGAGTAGAAGCCCCAAAAGGGGAATTAGGAATTTATTTAATAGGAGATAATAGTGTTTTCCCCTGGAGATGGAAAATTCGCCCGCCCGGTTTCATCAATTTGCAAATTCTTCCTCAACTAATTAAAAGAATGAAATTGGCTGATATCATGACAATACTAGGTAGTATAGATATCATTATGGGAGAAGTTGATCGTTGAAATGATAATTGGCGCAACAGAAGTACAAACTATCAATTCTTTTTCTAAATCAGAATTCTTAAAAGAAGTCTATGGACTCATCTGGATGTTTATCCCTGCTTTGACCCTTATATTGGGAATCACAATAGGGGTACTGGTAATTGTATGGTTAGAAAGAGAAATATCTGCAGCGATACAACAACGTATTGGACCTGAATATGCCGGCCCGTTGGGAATTCTTCAAGCTCTAGCAGACGGGACAAAATTACTTTTTAAAGAGGACCTCCTCCCATCTAGAGGAGATATTCGTTTGTTTAGTATCGGGCCGTCTATAGCGGTCATATCAATTCTACTAAGTTATTTAGTAATTCCTTTTGGGTATCGACTTGTTTTAGCTGATCTCAGTATAGGTGTTTCTTTATGGATCTCCATTTCAAGTATTGCTCCGATTGGGCTTCTTATATCAGGATATGGATCGAATAATAAATATTCCTTTTCAGGTGGTCTACGAGCTGCTGCTCAATCTATTAGTTATGAAATACCATTAACTCTATGCGTGTTATCAATATCTCTACGTGTGATTCGTTAGAACATGAACTTTGACCTCTTTCTTCGAAATGAAATAAAGGAAAGGGGGGTGAATGTATTGGATAGATATAGATATTTTCATTTTTTTTTATTCATCATTCATTAAGGTCGATCAGTTAAACCAGATAGTTATATGAGTGAAACAAAACAGCTTATCAATGTGTAGTAAGAAGATAAAATCTCATTCCCTATATACAAGAATAAAAGTAGAAGTAAACATAAGCAGTATAAACTCTTTATCCCAAGATTGAGACTCTTTGATTAGTCATCATATCTTGAAGCGGGTGCAAAAGATCAACTGTATGGAGTTTCTACTACTGTCTTGTATGTATTACCATACTGGGGATCCAAAAATCAGTGGACGGTTAGGAACACCAAGGTACACAAAGGATTAGTAATAGAGATAATGTAAGGTATCAAAAAGAGGTATTTCCGCATAAAACGAATCATAACATAATAGGGGCTTTAAGTTGGTAGAAACGATCAAGCAGTCCTTCCCCACGATTCCGATCTAGAGTATGCTCCCATTTACTGATTAAAGAAATAACTATCAAGAACGAATTAATCCTTTATTTTTTTTTAGAGTACCCTCTTATGAGAAAGAAGAACAGGAATAAAAGAAATAGAACGCAATAATAGAATTGAAAAAAAAGATCTTTATTCATTTTTTTTTCCTCCATCTATACTATACCCATACATATGGAATTTTTATTATTTATGATTCATTAACTAGTGTCTAATTCTTTCTATCTATTGATATAACGAGTATTTTATTGAAAGATTAAGTTATTACCGAAGAAAGATTACTTTTAAGTATAAGGGATGAGATCAATTCGGAAGCGCCCTTTTTGTTATTCTAGCAGACGGAATTTCATTGGTCTAATTTTTAGGACTCTCTGAGGTATTTTTATTCTATCTACCCTCCAAAGATACCGATAATACCGAACCAGTCCTTACATTTATTTGTGTGTGGCCATAGAGGAGCCGTATGAAGCTGAGGTCTCATGTACGGTTTTGGAATAGCGGTGGGAGCAGTGATGTTATCATCGACTATGATTATCGAACAGTTCAAGTACAGTTGATATAGTTGAGGCACAGTCAAAATATGGTTTTTGGGGATGGAATGTGTGGCGTCAACCTATAGGGTTTATAGTTTTTCTAATTTCTTCTCTAGCAGAATGTGAGAGATTACCCTTTGATTTACCAGAAGCAGAGGAGGAATTAGTAGCGGGTTATCAAACCGAATATTCCGGCATCAAATACGGTTTATTTTACGTTGCTTCTTACCTAAATCTCTTAGTTTCTTCATTATTTGTAACAGTTCTTTATTTAGGTGGGTGGAATTTATCTATTCCATACATATCTATTCCTGAACTTTTCGGAATAAATAAAATTGCTGGAGTCTTTGGAATGACAATTGGTATCTTTATTACATTAGCTAAGGCTTATTTGTTTCTCTTCATATCTATCACAACAAGATGGACTTTACCCAGGATGAGAATGGACCAGCTATTAAATCTTGGATGGAAATTTCTTTTACCTATTTCTCTAGGTAATCTATTATTGACAACTTCTTCCCAACTTGTTTCACTATAAATAACAGAATACGATAACGATATTCTAGACTCATAACCTCTCTTAAACAAGAGAAAGAAACATCAACCTATTCGTGGATATCTACAATATGTTTCCTATGGTGACTGGGTTCATGAATTATGGTCAACAAACAATACGAGCCGCAAGGTACATTGGTCAAAGTTTCATAATTACCTTATCCCACACAAATCGTTTACCTGTAACTATTCAGTATCCTTATGAAAAATCGATCACATCAGAGCGTTTCCGTGGTCGAATCCACTTTGAATTTGATAAATGTATTGCTTGTGAAGTATGTATTCGTGTATGCCCCATAGATCTACCCGTTGTTGATTGGAGATTTGAAAGAGATATTAAAAAAAAACAATTGCTTAACTATAGTATTGATTTTGGTGTCTGTATATTTTGTGGTAACTGTGTCGAATATTGTCCCACAAACTGTTTATCAATGACTGAAGAATATGAACTTTCTACTTATGATCGTCACGAATTGAATTATAATCAAATTGCTTTGGGTCGGTTACCAATGTCAGTAATTGGAGACTACACAATTCAAACAGTTATGAATTCGACTCAAATCAAAATAGACAAGGGTAAATCCCTTGATTCAAGAACAATTACCAATTACTAAGATTTTATTTTGATATTTTGATAGAAAGGATCCAAGCTTCTTTTATTTTGGTTAGTCAGTGTAACTAAAAGTAATAACCAATAACTATTGATTGTTGAGAATCACTGGTTTATTTAAACTTAGAATATATTTTTCGCGATGATTTCGAAATATAAAATTCCAACTCCTCTTTTCTTCCGAATAAAATAAAAATGAAAAAGAGGAGTTGGTCCAATAACTTTATCTATATCTACATTAATCTATACTACATTAAGATTAAGATTTAATTTAGGAACGTATCATATACAAGAAAAAAATAGAGTAATTTTCCCTTCCTGGACTATTCAGTAAGGTCATGAAATCTTTCGACTTATTTATCTCTTATTTTATACATAATGGATTTACCTGGACCAATACATAATATTCTTGTAGTATTTCTGGGATCAGTTCTTATATTGGGGGGCCTGGGAGTAGTATTATTTACCAATCCAATTTATTCTGCCTTTTCATTGGGATTGGTTCTTGTTTGTATATCCTTATTCTATATTCTATCGAATTCCTATTTTGTAGCTGCTGCACAACTTCTTATTTATGTAGGAGCCATTAATGTCTTAATCATATTTGCTGTAATGTTCATGAATGGTTCAGAATATTCCAACGATTCCCGACTTTGGACCGTTGGAGATGGGGTTACTTCACTGGTTTGTACAAGTATTCTTTTTTCACTAATTACTACTATCCCAGATACGTCATGGTACGGAATTCTTTGGACTACAAGATCAAACCAGATTCTAGAACAGGACCTAATAAGTAACGTTCAACAAATTGGAATTCATTTATCAACAGATTTTTATCTTCCATTTGAACTCATTTCTATAATTCTTTTAGTTTCTTTAATAGGTGCAATTACTATGGCTCGTCAATAATAAATACTTAGAATTCAAAAAATTTTTAGAATTATAAATTTGAAATCAAATAAAAAAAATGAAAAGGTTTAAGGTTTTTAGTTAAATCTATTGCCAATACCTTCTTTTGTTCTGTAATTGTTCTATTCTAGTCAATCGAATCAGTTGAATTGTTGTTCATATTGAAATGAATCGAGGTTGATATTGATGAGGAGTTAGTCAATGATGTTCGAGCATGTACTTTTTTTGAGTGTTTATTTATTTTCTATCGGTATCTATGGATTAATCACAAGTCGAAACATGGTTAGAGCACTTATGTGTCTTGAGCTTATACTAAATTCGGTTAATATCAATCTCGTAACATTTTCTGATTTATTTGATAGTCGCCAATTAAAAGGAGACATTTTCTCAATCTTTGTCATAGCTATTGCAGCTGCTGAAGCAGCTATTGGGCTAGCTATTGTTTCGTCGATCCATCATAACAAAAAATCAACTCGTATCAATCAATCGAATTTGTTGAATAATTAAATTAGTCGTAATCATTCATTATATAAATAATATTATAGAATTTTTTAATTTATTTATTAGAATTAGAATAGAATTAGAATTACATTAATATTAGATTAGATTTAGAATTACATTAATATTAGATTAGATATTGTATTGTTTGTTGACCAATTTTAATTCGCATGTGCTACTTGTTTGTATTGTATGACTGTGGTTGTTGAAACAGAAATCAAAGTCTCTTGGCACTTTATCATGAACAGATTTAGAAATATATTGATTCTTAAAAAAAAAAAATTGATAAATCATTGATTCGTCTGGTGTCTACAATATAAACATATAATTCATTTACTACCGATTTTACCATACCAGATCGAAAATTTTTTATGTTCAAAACTGGAATTTATAGATTCAATGTCACATTCAGTAAAAATTTATGATACATGTATAGGGTGTACTCAATGTGTACGAGCCTGCCCCACGGATGTATTGGAAATGATACCTTGGGACGGATGTAAAGCTAAGCAGATTGCTTCTGCGCCAAGAACCGAGGATTGTGTAGGTTGTAAGAGATGTGAATCCGCTTGCCCAACGGATTTTTTGAGTATCCGTGTTTATTTATGGCATGAAACAACTCGCAGCATGGGTCTATCTTATTGATTGATACGTTACAAAAAACTCCACTTGAATCGTTTGATTCCTCTTTACCGACAAAAGCCCGTACTCGATAAAATATATTATTATTATTCCGAGCGCGGGCTTTTCTGGTCAAAGCGTATCTTGTCTTTATCACGAGTTATTTTCCTTGGTTAACAATACTTGTTGTTTTGCCGATATTCGCGGGTTCTTCAATTTTTTTTCTTCCTCATAGGGGGAATAAGGTGTTTCGTTGGTA